ATTGAAGAAATGACCTTAAATCTTTGTGTATTGACCCCTAATCGAATGATTTTGAATTCCGAAGTTAAAGAGATTATTTTATCTACTAATAGTGGACAAATTGGGGTATTACCAAACCATGCCCCCATTGCTACGGCTGTAGATATAGGTCTTTTGAGAATACGGCTAAACGATCGATGGGTAATGGTGGCTCTTATGGGCGGTTTTGCTAGAATAAGTAATAATGATATCACCATTTTAGGAAATGGTGCGGAAATGAGTACCGACATTGATCCACAAGAAGCTCAACAAACTCTTGAAATAGCTGAAGCTAACTTCAGTAGAGCTGAGGGTAAGAGACAAGCAATTGAGGCAAATCTAGCTCTCAGACGAGCTAAGACACGAGTAGAAGCTGTAAAAGCAATTTCCTAGTATTCTATTCAATAAAAATCAAAAGAGTTCTTTATTATACACTACACACTTATACATTACACACTACATCTTGAGTCCACAAATTGAACACAATGAAGTATAATTTTATGAATCTGATGATAGAACGAAAAAAAGAGGATGGGTAGAAAAACTTATTAGATACCATGTAATCCGGTATCTAATAAGTTATACCTACTATTGGATTTGAACCAATGACTCTCGCCGTATGAAAGCAATACTCTAACCACTGAGTTAAGTAGGTCATTTATCACCACAAAAAAGGTCTTCATCACTTCGATGGAATGAATTATAATTAAAATATTTTTTCTAAACAATCTAAATCTTTTACCAGTAAATATAAATGGATCATAAAGTTATCATGTGGGATTATGGGCTAACCTTCTTGACAAGAAATTGTCTCTATGTTAAAATGGTTATGACAAGGGCTATAGCTCAGTTAGGTAGAGCACCTCGTTTACACGTGCGCCAATGTTTTTCAAGGGAACTCTTTATGCAATGACCATAATTAATCTTTTTAAGAAGAAGTCGATGTCTTACTCCGTAGATTCGAGAGAACAAGAGAAAAATAGCCTGACAAATTTGGTTTGATCCGGTTCAGGTGCGAATTCCGGTGCCAAATCAAATAGAACCTACCATTGCAAGGTAAATGCCCAGTCCATTCAATGCCAGGCATAATGAGCCTAAGGATCTCAAAAGAACCTCTTTTCGTCCTATGAACTTTTAGGTGTATGAAGTCTCATGTTTTACTCTTGCAACGGAGCGATAGAGACTGCATTTTACTTAGGTTTATCTAGGCCGAAGGCAGACCTAAATAAAGGTCACCCTTCTTTGAAACACTTTGGTATTGCTCCTAGATCAGGATACAAATAATGAATCAGAGCACATGGAGCCATCTGATTATCTTCCTAGAAATAAAAAATATGGTAGACTAACTGATCTTTCCATCAGTTGATAAAAGAGCCCAATGCAACAAAATGCATGTTGGGTTTTTGAAAAAGTTCGAATCATTTCGATAATAATCAGTTTTATCTTTTTTACCGAGAAGGTCTACGGTTCGAGTCCGTATAGCCCTAATACATTCCATTTTTCTTTTGTTTTGTATAGAAATTTGAGTAGTAGTAGGAACACGAAAAGAAAAACAACAATTTATTATTGGTATTTGTCAAATATCGGATCAAATATTCATCTCTCTCCATCCACTTTAATGAATGAATTACATAGAATATTTTTATTCTGTGTTTTTTTTATTGTTTTGAATCAAATTGAAAATGTAATTTGTAATTGATTTATTGAATTCTTAATTCTTGTCTTAATTCTTATTCTTGAATTTATTTCATTTCTTATTTACTTTTACTTTCTATTTTTCTATTTCTAAGATAGAATTCTATCTTAGAAATAGAAAAATAGACAAATATACAAAAATAGACATTATACACATAATACATAACATAAACATAATAAGTATATAGAAGTATATACTAATATCAACTAAGTATAAGAATAAGTCGAATAGAAAATAATAAATAATTAAGAATAAATAATTAAGTATACGAGCATGCTATGTTTACACATCACATATATACATATAGAAATCGAATGGAAAGGATAAAAAAAGAAAAAATCGAAGTGGAATTCTAAATTCTAAATTATATTAGATAAATCTTGAAACAAGGTATGTCCTACAGCAAACAAACTCTCAACTATGCGGCTTTATTTGATAAAAATTATTTTCTTATTTCATCTAAGAAGTAAGAAGTTATAGATGATTTGAAAATTACAATTCAAATGGAATAATTCAGCCTATTCGACATTCATAGGAGTCTTTTTATGTTTATGCTTCACGAATATTAGATATTTTCTGGACATTCCTAAGAATATCAAGCATTACTCGTATTTTGATATTTTTCATTTCTGGGATTTTCGCTCCGATTAGGGTCCAGAAAAGCTTTCTAGTTATGAATCAGGTATAGAACCCATGGGGGATGCTTGGGTACAATTCCGAATTTGTTACTCTACTATATGTTTATGTTTGCTCTAGTTTTTGTTGTTTTTGTGATGTTGAAACGGTCTTGATTGATTTATTTATTTCTGGGCAATGAGCTTTGATGTATTGAGTGTATCTGTCTTTATAGAAGCTTTTATTTTCGTGCTTATCCCAATTGTGGGTTCATTTTATGCATGGCGAAAGGGAGCGTTGTAATGGTCGTAATTTAGACAAGAAAAAGAAAAGGGAAAGAAAGGATGACATTGAAACAATTCTGAATTTGGTTTAGTTTCCATTACTTAACCAAACAAACCCCAATTCAATTATTTCAACTACATCGTCTTATTGGCTAGTGAAGCATGAGCTAATTCATAGATCTTTAGGCTTTGATTGCCGAGGAATAGATACTTTACAAATAGAAAACGAAGATTGGGATTTCGTTGCTGTCATTTCCTATGTATTTTCATATGTAGATGGTTACAATTCTTTACGCTACCAGTGTGCCTATGATGCAGCACCAGGCGAATTTTTAGCTAGTGTGTATCACCAATACGGTAATGAGCATCTTGGCATTTCCTTTCTAGATTAAAAAGAGAGGAAAAAAATTTAAATGAAAAAGAAAGTAAAGTAAAGAATATCTATCCCAATCCTTCTCAAGGAATTCATTTCATTTGTATTAGGTATGAATATATGAATATATATCCGATACATTATTCACGTGTCAGGAACCAGATTTGAACTGGTGACACGAGGATTTTCAGTCCTCTGCTCTACCAACTGAGCTATCCCGACCATTTCGTGTGCATCATCCTAGCAGAGTACTTATATGTATGTCAATGAAAAAAACTAAAAAATAAAATCTTAAATCTTAAAAAATTGGCCCTAGCCCTTGAAATTCTTAGATCTTAAAAAAGAATACTTTCTTTGTAAATGTAAGTAAAAATTAAAAATAAAATCTATCGACTATATGAATGAGTAAATAACAAAGATTCCTTAAACATATATGTTCATATTGTATTATACAAAACAAATGAGATTGGATTGGAAGAAGATACCAGACCAGGATTTCTATTCGTATCTCTTTGTGAAAGAAAAGAGTGAATGGAACGAGAAAGATATTTCATCTTGGTGAAATTGAGCCGCTGATGAAAAAAAAAAAAGAAAGAGGATGAGGATAAGTAAAAAACGAGGAAGGAAAATGGGCTTTTTATTGGGGATAGAGGGACTTGAACCCTCACGATTTCAAAATTCGACGGATTTTCTTATTACTATAAATTTCATTGTTGTCGGTATTGACATGTAAAATGGGACTCTCTCTTTATTCGCGTCCGATTAATTTTCAAAAGATCTATCAAATTCTGGAATGAATCATTTGCTCACTGAATATTTGAATTAGAATTGATTCACAATAACTCTTCCGTTTCCGTTTTTTATGTATTTCTCTATTTTTTATATTTTGATCTCAAATTAAGAGAGAATAGAAATAGAGGTTTTCTATAGATCCTTATCTCATTACACCTTATCTCATTACATAGTAATATAAATAAGAACTCAAGAATATAGAGAAATAGATAAAGAATTTAAGAATATCAAAGAAATAAAATAGAAAGAGAAAAAAGATAACTAACTAGAAGATTTCGACTTTCATATCTCATATATAGAGAAGAGATACAGAATAGAATTTGATCTAAGATTTGGGTTGTGATTAATCGTTTGTTATGTCAGTATGTATACGTACGTATTAGGTATATAAAGTTATCCTTTCTTTCTTTTCGATAAAGATATTTTAGCTACTAACGTAACGTAGTCAATTGAATTCGTTAGAACAGCTTCCGTTGAGTCTCTGCACCTATCCTTTTTTATTCTGATTTTCCCTCGTTTTTTCTATCAAAACAAAGATTTGGCTCAGGATTGCCCATTTTTAGTTCCAGGGTTTCTCTGAATTTGGAAGTTAACACTCAGCAGGTTTCCATACCAAGGCTCAATCCAATCAAGTCCGTAGCGTCTACCAATTTCGCCATATCCCCTCCCCTTTCCTTTGAGACAAATATCCAGTTGTAATTCCATCCAACTCTTTCATTTATCTTGTTATCTTGGCACTTTTTAATTCATTATTCATTATGAAAATTCATTAGGTAATGATTCCTATATTGAAAAAGTTTATACTGCTATTTTATTTTTTCGCCCTATATTCTATCATTTCATTTCTATTGGATGAACTTTCTTTGTTTCAATACAAAATGATTCTATCATTGATGTGTTTGCACTTCAATATGAATTGATATATGTGGAATATATCTATATGCCATTCCTCTTCCTTTCTTTTTACATTCCAGTTTTGAATAGTAGAACGGTCGATATTCATTATTTTTTTTCATTTCGAATTCGAATTTCGAATATCTTTGAGATATTGATATTTGAATATTTTAGATTCATCTATTTTTAGATTAATCTATCTATATATATGAATATGGAATAGAATTTCTATATCTATTTATCTATCTATTTATCTAATTATCTAAATCTAAAATATATAAAATCTATAACTATAACTAAGAAAGAAAATATATAACTAAATATATAACTAAAAATATATAACTAAGAAATAGAAGAAATTGAAAGAATTAATAAATGAAATCAAAAAAGAAGAAAAATAACTAGGTAATAGCTAAGATCCCAGGTTTTCCTATAAACTATTGCTCTTATATCCGCCTGCTTAGCTCAGCGGTTAGAGCATCGCATTTGTAATGCGATGGTCATCGGTTCGATTCCGATAGCCGGCTCCTTTTCTTTCTCGATTTTTTTATTTCCACATGATTGAGAATCTCTACTCTCGCTTTCTCTAAATGTCGGGTCACCTATCTATTACGTCATGGTAACTTGCAGCTATAGCGATGCATAAAAAAGTTTACTAGAACAATTAGATCTCTAGAGAAGAAATTGGAAAATGTAACCTTCGCTTTAATTTCCTATATATACAAAAAATACAAATATTGATAGAATTTCTTTGATTCTGTTTTGTTTTGTAGGACTTTAGTAAATTGAGTTTTGCTTTGCTGATCCTTTATTTCAGTCTGAATTTAGATCTTTTTTTCAAATGAAAGTGAATCAAAAAGGAGCCTTTATATGTCTCGTTACCGAGGACCTCGTTTCAAAAAAATACGCCGGCTGGGGGCTTTACCGGGACTAACTAGTAAAATACCCAGATCCAGAAGTGATCTTCAAACCCAATTACACTCTGGAAAAAAATCACAATATCGTATTCGTTTAGAAGAGAAACAGAAATTGCGTTTTCATTATGGTCTGACAGAGCGACAATTACTTAAATATGTGCATATTGCTGGAAAAGCCAAAGGGTCAACAGGCCAGGTTTTACTACAATTACTTGAGATGCGTTTGGATAACATCCTTTTTCGATTAGGTATGGCTTCGACCATTCCTGGAGCCAGACAATTAGTTAACCATAGACACATTTTAGTGAATGGTCGTATAGTGGATATACCAAGTTATCGTTGCAAAGCCCGAGATATTATTACTACGAAAGATAAAGAAAGATCGAAAGCTCTGATTAAAAATTCTCTTGTTTCATCCCCCCGTGGGGAATTGCCAAACCATTTGACTATTGAATCCTTACAATATAAAGGATTTATAAATCAAATAATAGATAGTCAATGGATCGGTCTGAAAATAAATGAGTTGTTGGTCGTAGAATATTATTCCCGTCAGACTTGATTCTAAAAAAAAATACAAAAGCAAGGTTCATACCAAAATTGACTCCTTTCGCTGAAGTAAATAGAGTACCTCGTGCCCTGTCTCATTCACGTATCAAAAAAGGATTGGCAAAAGTATTTTTTTCTTATTATTTTTATTATTATTAGAAATTAGAAATACGATATTTCTATTTGTATTTTACTTATCACAGGGATTCTTTAGTGATAGATAATATCTAAAGGTTCTTATCGTTAGAATAATGATATAAATTCTGATTTGATTTGATACATTGTAGTCGGTAATGTTGATGAATGACAAGCAACGGAGAGAGAGGGATTCGAACCCTCGGTAAACAAAAGTCTACATAGCAGTTCCAATGCTACGCCTTGAACCACTCGGCCATTTCTCCTACAAAATTTTATTCTTGCCGAATGAATAGCGAGTCTTTCATCTTAAATTTAATACATGTATGATCGTTCATTGGTTACATAAGAAGAAATTTCTTTTCCAATGTCATATTTATCAACAACAACTTCTCCCATCAGTTAACCCATGAATTCATGAATCGTCCGATGAATTTTTCTAATCTTTCTATTTTAATTCTATGGTGTGACATATACACGTTATGCAAACAAAAAGGATGGTTTAATTTTATTTTTATCATGGTTTTTATCATGGAATGATTATTCCATTCTTTTATTTTTTGTTTTTGGATCATAACCAAATCAAAGATTCTCGATTTATCAAAATCCATGTTCAAAAAAGGGACACCGCATTTTTTCCAATTAGTCTGTTTTTATGTTATTTTGTACTGTAAAATTCCTTTTTTGTGGGATCGTTTTCCCCAAAGGGAGATGAGAAGAATTATAGAATGAATTGCTAATTATGTCTAGATCTCGAATCAATGGAAATTTTATTGATAAAACCTCTTCAATTGTAGCCAATATTTTATTACGAATAATTCCGACAACTTCAGGAGAAAAAAAGGCATTTACCTATTACAGAGATGGTGCGATTTGGTTTTTTCTTGTTTTTTTACCTCTCAGTTTTACGAAAAAAAGAACGTAGTTAGGATTATCAAAAAAAAATGAGTGAAAGAAACCTACGCTTGGTGAAGGTGAAGTTTAGGGATAGAGAAATTCCTTCTGTCGTGTATCCTCGATTGATGCAGCCTTAGATGCTTCTTCAATTATTGATTGATTTTAGTATTAAGCGAAAGGTTACATCTATAGGTTCTGTATTGGAGGTCAATACTACTTTATTTAGTACCAATAGGTGGCATCGGGGAAAAAGCACTACACCTAGGAATCAACAACACAAAAACTTTGTTATAAAGAACCCTTTTCCTTATTGGTATCGGGACTAAAAAAATGGTTAGGAAAACAAAGATCCATCTCATTCGTACTTTTGATACCCGTATAACCATCAAAGACTGTTGAAGTGACTAATTCCTGGAAATCGTAAGCGTTGAGTACAAAGAAATCTTTGGAGTTACTGTTTCTATCTAGCACTAATAGAATATGATTAAAAAACCTCTTGTGGGAAGGTTGGCTAGAAATTTCTTGTAAAAATACCAGCTCCTGTCAGTTCATAATGATAATGAGAATAGTGAAATTTTTATTACATGAATTATTCCTCTTAGTAGTATGCACAGAAGGGAGGAGCCGTATGAGATGAAAATCTCACGTACGGTTTTGGAACGGAGATTCTTTTACTAGAATGAATGACCGTAACGGATGTCAGCTCAATCCGAAGGAAATTATGCAGAAGCTTTACAGAATTATTATGAAGCTATGCGACCAGAAATTGATCCCTATGATCGAAGTTATATACTATATAACATAGGTCTTATACACACAAGCAATGGAGAACATACAAAAGCTTTGGAATATTATTTACGAGCAATAGAACGAAATCCATTTTTACCACAAGCTTTTAATAATATGGCCGTGATCTGTCATTACGTGCGACTATCTTCACTATAGAAAGAAAAAAAAGATTGAATTATCTAGTAAATACTAGAAAAAAATAGGCTTTCTACATAGAAATCGTAAAAAGTTACGATTTTTACCAGCTGTAGCAAGGAAAAATACTTCGCGAGAACCAAAAAAAATCGGAAGAAAGAGGTATGGCCTATATACTATACTCTATGGATAAAGAGAAAGATTCGAATTGATAGAGAAAGCATCGTAAAGATCCATTAGTAAGCTATTCTTTGGTAAATACAGTTCATAACTGCTTACATATCTCATGATATGGGATAAAAAAAGTGATAAATCAACTTATGTAATAGAGTCGATCTACTAAAGTATTGAGCAGCGGTGTAGCATCAGATCCCAAAGATAGTAAGTTCTTTTTTCTTAATGGAGGAAAGTCTTTTTCAAAGATTCTATATAAATAGAAATCTCATATACCATAATATACCATATATGAAATATGAAACTGAGATAGTTACCTTTCAGAAAATTCTAACGATATCGGGGGATATCTATCCTTCATTCTTCTGAAGGTGGGAGAAAAGAGAAAACTAATCATTGATCCAAATTAGAATTGGAAACTTATGCAATAAACATCTTCTGGTTAACCCAAGAGAAAATAGAATAGATTTATGATAATGATAAATTGAATTAAGTTAGCATAGGATAGATTCAGAGAAGATGGGACGCAAAAAGAATCGATTGCTGAGCCGTATGAGGTAGGAAACTCTCAAGTACGGTTCTAAGGGAGGGAATTTACTAACCTATTCCGACCGGGGAGAACAGGCCATTTTACAAGGTGATTCGGAAATTGCGGAGGCTTGGTTCGATCAAGCTGCTGAGTATTGGAAACAAGCTATAGCGCTTACTCCAGGGAATTATATTGAAGCACAGAATTGGTTAAAAATAACAAGACGTTTTGAATAAGACCATTTCGTTTTTTTTTGATCCAGCAATGAAATTCAATAAAGAATTCCTATGAGAATACGAGAAGATCCAATAAAGAATTTTATTATATCCCTTCTTTATAACTTTTTTATAACTTTAGAAAATCATTTTATTTTGTACATTTTAGACGGTATTTCATAAAGATAAATGCTACAACTACCATATATAACTAAGAAAGCTATTTCGATGAATCTTATGAAGTCTAAAATTCAAAGAATGTATAATTATTACTAAATTACTAAAAAAATAAAATAAAAAAGAAAAGAAACTATATTTCTATATTCTATTTATCTATTTAGATATTTAGATTCTCTATTATTTCTCTATTATATTTTTTCATTTTTTATTAAAGTAAATCTATATGAGCACTTCGCCATTCAAAATCTAAATAGAAAGAAACTAGGTTGCCAAAAAAATCATTTTTTCGTTATCCTGGGAAATGCTTTGGCAATCTAATAGGTCCCCTGGGCACCTTTTATTTATGTCATAATAAATCCGAACACTTGCCCCGGAGTGACTTCAATCTCCTAATTTCTCTACTGAATAACTAAAGAAAATAGATGGATGGAAGATAGGAAAGAAAGGGACTAATCATAAATCAAATATCTATCTTTCAGAAGTTCACTAAAAACTTGACTGTTGGCGGGTCTCTTTGTATGTGTTGTCCGGAAAGAGGAGGACTTAATGATTATTCGTTCGCCGGAACCCGAAGTGAAAATTGTTGTAGACAGGAATCCTATAAAAACGTCATTCGAGGAATGGGCCAGACCAGGCCATTTCTCAAGAACAATAGCGAAGGGTCCTGATACTACCACTTGGATCTGGAATCTACATGCTGATGCTCACGATTTCGATAGTCATACCAGCGATTTGGAGGAGATCTCTCGAAAAGTCTTTAGTGCTCATTTCGGCCAACTCTCTATTATATTTCTTTGGCTTAGTGGCATGT